GCTCGAACCCGCAGCTTCCGCCTTGACAGGGCGGTGCTCTGACCGATTGAACTACAATCCCAGGGAAATGAGTTATACAGCATACATATTCTCATACATATTCTTATAATTTCTTTATATTTATAATTGCCGTGTTTTACCAGAAACACGAGTGATTGATATTCACATGGATATGAACTATAGTGAGAGTGACACGGATTACTAGTAATCCTGTGGTTATTGCCACATCGATTGATAAGATAATCAATCTTTCAATGAAAAAAAAAGGACTCTTTTTTTCTTTACTCCTTCTTATATTTACAGATTATTAATCTAGATCGTTAGAAAGATCAGAACGCGTGGGAACAAATGAACAAAGAAATAGGGATATAGCAGAAAAAATGGACTATTTATTCCTCTATATCAGGCATTTCTGGAGGACAAATTGGTTATATCATCCCCATGGATCGGCGAATTATTGGGCCGAGCTGGATTTGAACCAGCGTAGACATATCGCCAACGAATTTACAGTCCGTCCCCATTAACCGCTCGGGCATCGACCCAGGAAGAATCAATTCTAGGCTTATTGATAATCCATGATCAACTTCCTTTCGTAATACCCTACCCCCAGGGGAAGTCGAATCCCCGCTGCCTCCTTGAAAGAGAGATGTCCTGAACCGCTAGACGATAGGGGCATACCTGCCCGATCGCCATCATATTATGCTCATAGTATGAGCAGTTTTTTGGAATTGTCAATATAATGTAATGGCATGACTAGATCCGAAGAATCTTTCTTGCTTCCACAATTACATAGAATTTTTTGATTGTTCATTCATGAACCATCATATATATATGACGAAGTATAGGATCCCCTCAGCGGGGATTTGTCCGACAAAAAAAAAGTCAAACCCCATTTCTTCAATTTTCACTCATTGATTCGCTCATCGTTAAGACGAGATATGCCTCACTAACACTAAGCCAGGAAATTCAGAAATGATAGAATTTTTTTTTTGATTGATTCAAAAAGGTGATGTAGAACTCGTAAATCTGGGAAGGGATTGACAAGTAATCGAAAAGATTCTTTTTTTTTTTCTATAAGAATTCAGTTCAGGGTACGAGTCGAATCCTTCATCACATGATTCGATGAAATATTTTGGATCTATGTCGGATTGGTACATGTATCAATCAAGTGAATCTCGCCTCGATGGGTCGCAAAGCAATTAGGAGCGAAACAATTCATTGCATTGATATTTCTCAAATAGAAATAATCATTTGATTTGACCCTAGAACTTCCTAGGTAAATCAAATGGCTTGTTCTTGAATGAGCCCCCTATGCATACATGTATATATGTACATATAGTCTATACATAGATACATGCAGTAGACTCATAGTGGTTAGTGGCCTCTTCATGAATTGAAGAAAATGGCCCTTTTAACTCAGTGGTAGAGTAACGCCATGGTAAGGCGTAAGTCATCGGTTCAAATCCGATAAAGGGCTTTTTCCACGAAGCTCCCGCCTTAGTCTTCATTTTTCATCGGAGAATAGAGATATTATTGATATTTGTAATAAAAAAAAGGTAAACGGACTGCATAATGAGTTATCATTCTAATGAGTTATAGGTATAAAGTTGAACATTTGTTCATTATGATAATAAGGAATCCCACTTATTAGGAGGACTACTATGTCACTACAGGCTATACTCCTCCTCATGTTTCATTATTTATATTTTTGGTCCCGGGACATGGATATTCGAGATAATACCCAATCTCAATTATGAATCGACAAACCAAAGTTTTACTACTTCTCCATTGTTCCAATTTAATCCATCGGAAAAATTAGAAATCAAGAAAAGAAAAAGTAAGTGGACCTGACCCATTGAATCATGACTATATCAGCTATTCTGATATTCAAATTGGATAGAGATCAAATTGTAGAAGCGGACCCTTTTTTTTATTTCCTTGGACCACGCAAGAATTTGTCGATATTTCCGATTGAATCTTCTTGTTCCTGGATGCTCCATAGGAATAAATCGCTATTCCCTTCCTCCACAGAGAAACCATTTATTCCGAGTCACAAGAACAATATATTTTTCAATATCTTTCTTTGATTCCAGAAAAAGATCAGTTTATATCTATATAGGATTTCGATATAGATATCAGATCATGGCTTCATGTACCAAATATTTCCATATTGATGCATCAGAAATTTTTGTTCCGCCAATGCAATGGAGAGCGAATGCGAGAAAGGGACTTTCATTTAAGTCTCCTATTATTTAATATTTCATTTAGGGACACGGACAAAAAAATAGGGAATTTTCCTTTTTTTTCTGCCGGATAAAGGTAAAGTAAAGAGGGAAATATTCGAAGTTTCTTTTTTTTTGGTTCGACCCGTGAAAAGATATACTCTGGAATTTTCGATTCATTCGAAAGAAATATAATAAAGAAGACAATAACAAACAAAAAATAATCCAAAAAAAGGGAAAGAGTAATAAATTATATATATATATGATACTGTAGTAGT